TAGTTACGATTGAAAGTTTTGTACTATTATCCATAGATCTTTTATTCATACTTATTTAATTGGAAGAATTGAACCAATCAAAAAAAATTATGCTTCTCGACTCCATAATACAATTTTTTTATTAAAATTCTAATTGTCTTTTGGATAGAAATCGTGATAATGTATATTTTTTCCTCAAATGTGCTATTGAGGGATAAAGTATTAAATCTTTTTAAGAAATAAAGTTTTTGATGGGAATATGAAATATGAAAAAAAAAAGGAAAGACCCCTTAACTATTGAAGTTGTTAATAGAACGAATCACACTTTTACCACTAAACTATACCCGCTACATATTCATTATTGGATATAAATGGGACTTTTGTCCAACAAAGTAATTATATGTAGTCAAGATAGCATCAGAATCATGAAAATTTCAGCATTAACACGTATTTTGTTCCACCGTGGGAAAACTTAAAAAAAAAGAATAGGTAAATAGCAAAAAGTTTAGTCAAATTTCAATAGTGTACTAAAGTTATAAGTCTTTTATTTTTTAAACCTCTCTTCATTTGAACCATTAGATTTTCTGAATTTGGGTAAATTGGGCCTCAAACTTTCAAACTTGTCCTTTGCTTTGAACAAGTAAATGATTTATAGTATCATTTTAAAAATATGTGTGTTTTTTTTTGATATTCTTTCTCTTATCAGATCTATTTTTTTATTCTTAAATAGAAAATTTATAAAATTAGAAAATTCATTAATGGAAAACCAATTTCATTCTAAATGAAATTTGAAGTTCAGTATTATATTCATCTTAAGAATTCCCTTAAGAAGTCTTAATATTAAGAAGAAAGAAGTATTAAAAAAAAAAAAAATAAACACGAAAAATCTTAGTACTTTAGTACTATATTACTATATACTATAATACTATAAAGACTCTTACTAGTACTAGTAAGAGTACTAGAACACTTTTACTATTTTTTACTATAAAGATTAAATATTCTAAATTTAGACTCTAAATTACTAGAATATACTAAATATACTGAGAATAGAAATAGAATCTCTAAGATTAAATTAGTAAATTTTAAATATAAATATATATAATAATAATATAAAATATAATAATAATATAAAATTATAAAATGAAAATAGAATATATAGAATATATTAATTCTATTAATTATTAATTTATTAATTTAGATAATTATTAATTTAGATATAGTTAGATATAAAGAATAGTTTCAATAATTTCTAAGATAATCTATCTATTAGAATCTTATCTAATTTCTAATAATTAGGAATGGCAATGAAAATTATTCTTCTCGTTTCAATAAAAATTTTTATTTGTCGGAACAAAAGAAGTACTGGCCCGGCCAGTACTTATATTTAACCAGGCTGGGGAAATGAAGTTTTTGTTTTGTACAAAATAAAAGAAGTAAGGTATTCTTTCTATTCGAGAAATTTTTTTTTTGAATTATTGAAGTAAAATCAAAATTGTTATCAATCTTGACTTCATGTGTTAAATTACATGATAAATTTGCAATTTTGAATGGGGAGAGATGGCTGAGTGGACTAAAGCGTCGGATTGCTAATCCGTTGTACGAATTATTCGTATCGAGGGTTCGAATCCCTCTCTCTCCGACCCCCCCCGATCACTTGCGATTTTATAATTGGAATAATTTTTGATTATTCTTTATTTATGAATCTTTTATCTTTATCTAACATCTATTTCATTTCTTTTCTTTATAAATTTACCTATGAAAAAAGAAAGGAAAAAGTAAAAATGAATCTCATCTCTTTTTTTATTCTTTTTATTCTTCACGCCCAGGATTACGCCCCGGATCATTAGATAAGAATCCGAAGATGAATAGAGAAACAAAGAATATTACTACTGTGTAAACGAATAGTTTAAGAGTAAGCATTACAAATCTCCAAGATAAGATAAGATCATTTTTTTAAGGAAATAGATCACCTATTTTACGACACATATTATCGCTCTAAAGATGAAAAAAAAAGAAGTTTTTTTTGAAATTTATTTTTATGAATTTTTTTCTAATGTAATAAGATTCGTATTTTTTCGTTACCAAAAATTTATTGCCATATTCATATCTATAATTCTATAATTTCTATAATTAAGTAATTTTATGGGGTATGGGATCTTATAAAGGAAAGGTTAGAACAAAAGAAATAAGCTGGTTAGCTTTTTAAAGAAAAGATAAAGTAAAGAAAAGATAAAGATCATCGCCTCCTTACCTTATTCAATATTCAAATTGAATTTCAATATAAAATACCAAACTTTTTGAATCGAGGGTTCCTAATGTCCAGACTTATCTGAATCTTATTTATGATCTTATTGATTTTCAGAATAAAATCTCATCTTTTTTTTTATCAAAAAAAAGATGAATTGAATAGAGATTAGAGATTCAATTTTTATCGGAAACTTACAGCAGCTTGCCAAACAAAGGCTAAGAGAAAAAAGAGTACAGGGATAATTGGCATAACGTCTATGATTGGATTGAAAAAGGCATAAGCCTCGGGCAATTTGGCAAAGAAAAAACTACTCGAATAAAGGGTAGAATTAAGACAGATACAAATTAAACAAAAGATATTAAGCATAACAAATATTCTTTTCTTGTTCTTAAAGTTAAAAATTCAAATTAAATTGAAGAATAAATTATCAGATTGGATTGAGTTGTTTTTCTGAGGGAAAATTGAAAATAAAAAAGGCAGATAAAAGAAAGAAATTCTTATTTTTCTTTGACTTCTCCCCAATCAAGAATCCTTCCTTACATTATCCAATCAAATAAGAATACAAGGAATTCTATTTTCATAGAATATCTTAATTGAATTCTAAGTAATGATCAATTAATCTTTTTGATTCTATATCTATTATGTTGAATCCTAGCGGCAACATGTCCTATATTTCTTTAGGTTGGTTATTGACGAATAACAAATATTTATCTTAGTTTTTCTTAGACCAAAAAGAAATGGGGCGTGGCCAAGCGGTAAGGCAACGGGTTTTGGTCCCGTTACTCGGAGGTTCGAATCCTTCCGTCCCAGATCGTTCGCATCAGAAACGAAAAATTATTTTCGATTGAAATTGAAAATTGAATTCAACAATTCTTTGTTTTTTTTTTTTTTATGATGGAGATGGGTGCGAAAAGATCAGAATCCGAGGATTCTGATTTTATCTTTGATCTTACCTTACACGAGACTTTTTATACTTTGATAATAATGAAAACAAAGAAACTCTATTTTCAAACTATCTCTCTGTTTTAAATTAAATGAAAATCAGATTCAATTGGAGATGGTAAAAAAAAAAGTAAATCATAATATTCAAATCATAAAATTATATTTCATAAATAAAAAGAAAAAATGAGAAAATATGAATATATTAGGATATATTTAGATTAGAATATATTCATACATAAATACATAATTATTACATAAGAATATATATTGTCTATTTGTATATTTTTCTTATTGAGAATATCTTATTATTCTCTAATTGACTATAATTGAATATTTATGAATATTTCAATGAAATATTTAGTTAAATAAAAACTTTTATCCATTCATGGGGATTTCTTTTTCATCTGAATGAAAGTAAAGCAAAAGAATTTTTTTAGGTTTATAATCTTTTTTCTTTTAAGAAAAAGAATTTCTGATGGACAATCCTGAAAGATTTGTTGAAGATGTAAATAAGTTTGCTTAAAACTGATTTGTTTTTTTATGTGATATTATTCATATGAGAAAATATGGAGGTAATTTTAAGTGAAATCCTTTCTGGGTATAGACTTAATCTATAAGTCTATAAGTGTAGATTCTTATGTATCGGTTCAGCCAATGACTATTCATGATTCCATATTGAATCAATTGCATATGGTTCCAAATTAAAAGAAAATTATAGGGATGTTATGGTAAAACTTCGTTTGAAACGATGTGGTAGAAAGCAACGTGCGACTTGAAGGACATGATTGGCTGTGGATTCTGACATCCACCATCTTCTATACGAATAAAGATGCTCTTGTCTCGACATTATTTGTTCTGCTAGGAACCTGATTGAATTTGTCTTGGGTTGCTAAATAAAGATACTAATGGTATATAAAAGGTATAGCATATGATGGAGCTCGAGCAAAAAGAATTGATTCTTTTATCGGGGTAATAATCTAGGGTTAGTGACAATCAATAAGTTAGATCAACTTTGTAAAAATATCATCAATATCTAAATTATAGATAAATGGAGAGGTTCAAAATTGAACAAGTTTGAAATGAAAAAAAACCAAATTTGTCGAAATTTTAAAACTGTTTTGATCAAGAGTGTATCACAAAGGAATAAAATGATTTTTCCCTTTTCCATAGAAAAAACAAAAGGTATGTTGCTGCCTTTTTGAAAAGGAGTAAAGATCACCGAAGTAATGTCTAAACCTAATGATTTAAAAAAGCACAAAGAAAAGACAACAAATTCCGGAACAAGGAAACACTTTTTTAACTTGTCTCAACAATTGGATCAGAATGAGTAAAAAAAAATAGATCTGAAAATAGACAAAAAAAGAGGTTAGAGACAGCTCAAGAAATTTTAAGGATTTCCTTTTGAACTCTTTTAAAAATACCCAACTTGAGTTAGGAGTCTAAATGAAATTTCTTTTTCTGTAAAGAAGGAAAAAAAAAAGGCTCAAATTTCAGTCTAATTCTTTATAGATCCCTTTCTCTTTCTATTTCTATCTATATAGATAGAAATAGAAATTCTAGAAATTAGAATCATTTTTTCTTGAGCCGTATGAGGAGAAAACTTCCTATACGTTTCTAGGGGGGCATCTTTTATCTACATCTATCCCAATGAGCCATCTATCGAATCGTTGCAATTGATGTTCGATCCCGAAGAGAAGGAAGAGATCTTCGAAAAGTGGGTTTTTATGATCCGATAAAGAATCAAACTTATTCAAATGTTCCTGCTATCTTATATTTCCTTGAAAAAGGTGCTCAACCCACAGAAACTGTTTATGATATTTTAAGCAAGACAGAATTTTTTAAAGAATTTCGAATTTCTTTTGATAAAAAAAGAAAAGAAAAACAAGAATCATGAAGAAAAAAGTATAGGATAAAGAGTACCTATCTTTGTTTAATTCTTTATTCAGAGTTTCTTTTTTTCTTGTTCTATTCATACTTATTTTATTCTTCTTTTTCTTATTTTTGTGGAACCCCCCAACAAGGGGGTAATCTTTCTTCTTGTATTTGTATTGTATCTTTCTTTTTTTGATTAAAGAAAGCCGCTATTTTTCTATCTATACCTTTTTCTTATTTCTTATTTTTTTCCACTCAAAGTTTTATTTTTTATGTTGTGCTAATCCAACACAAATTTCCATAGAATTTCTTGAATTTTTTTTTTTCTAAAAAGTCCATTCATATTGACAATGGCGTATCAAACCAATATAATTTGATTGTATATAAATAGATCTTTTTATCCCCATTCCCTATTGGCTCTTTCCTTCATTTTAGTAAAATGGATGAGTTTGCTGAATTTTTTTTCTTTCGATCATATCTACACTTCATATTGATCCGGGTTGCTAACTCAATGGTAGAGTACTCGGCTTTTAATTGCGACTATGATCTTTTACACATTTGGATGAAGAAATTCGTCTAGACTATTGGTATAGTTTATAAGACCGCGACTGATCCTGAAAGGTAAAAAGGTAATGAATGGAAAAAAGAGCATGTCGTAAAAAGAATAGAAAAAAAAGAATATTAATAGAATAATAGAAAAAAAAAAGAAAAATTCTAGTACTCATAATATAAATAGAACAAGAATTTTTCTTTTTAGAACATTTTTAAAGTTCAGTAAAGTATTTTGGGTCTAGTGAATAAATGGATAGAGCCTTATGGCTCCAATTCGAGTAAGACAAAAAAGCAACGAGCTTCCCTTCTTAATTTGAATGATTACCCGATCAAATTACTAATTATACGTTAAAAATAGATTAGTGCCTGATGTGGGAAAAGGGTCTCTTGTGAGACCATTGATTCTTTTTTTTATTAATCCTAATTATTCTTTATTGTGGATTGTAGACGGATGTGTAGAAGAAAGAGTATAGTGATAAAAAATTCTTATTTCCAAAGTCAAAAGAGTGATTGGGTTGCAAAAATAAAAGATTTTTACCCTTTTTTCTTATTGTTATTTTCTTTCTTTTATTATTATTCCTATATTCCTAGTTATATTAACAAGTAAAAGAAAATCAAATTAGATAAATTAGATAGAAAGGGAAAAGAAAAAGATCTGTAGATTGGGCTCTTTGTCTCCGGGGTATATATTCTTTCTTTGTTCTTACTTTTCTATAATTCTATAATTTTTTACTTCTTAGATTATTCTTATGATTTTTAATCACAGTACAGTCTAAAAGTTTAAAAAGTAGAAAAAGTCTATAAAAAAGTCTATCTTATTTTATATTCTTTAAAATAGAAAAACTATAAAGTAAAAGTATAGACAGTGCATAGTATATAATAATACTAGACTATATTATTAGAATTCTCTTTTAGAATAATTAGAAGAATAAGATTCTTATTCTATTATTCTTTATTATTCTAATATTCTAATTTCTTCTAGTTAGAAGTTCTACTATTTTCTTATAAAGAGTATTTTACTATAAGAGAAAAAATAGACTGAAAAAATAGACTATATACAACATATACACATACGCCGTTCTGACCATATTGCACTATGTATCATTTCATAACACAAAAAATGCTTCTCTTTTTTGGTTAAAGTAGAAATGTATTTAAATAGCAGAATTACAAGGATATTTAGATTGAAAAAAGAGAGATTTTGGCAACAAAACTTCCTATATCCGCTACTCCTTCAGGAGTATATTTACTCACTTGCTCATTATCATAGCTTCAATAGTTTGATTTTTTATGAACCTGTAGAAATTATCGGTTATGACAATAAATCTAGTTTGGTACTTGTGAAACGTTTAATTACTCGAATGTATCAACAGAAATATTTGATTTCTTCGGTAAATGATTCTAACCAAAATGGATTTTCGTTGCACAAGAATTCTTTTTCTTATCATTTTTATTCTCAAATGGTATCAGAAGGTTTTGGAGTCATTCTGGAAATTTCATTCTCATCGCGATTAGTATCCTCCCTTGAAGAAAAAAGAATACCAAAATCTCAGAATTTACGATCTATTCATTCAATATTTCCCTTTTTAGAGGATAAATTATCACATTTAAATTATGTGTCGGATCTACTAATACCCTATCCCATCCATCTGGAAATCTTGGTTCAAATCCTTCAATGCTGGATCAAAGATGTTCCTTCTTTGCATTTATTGCGATTGATTTTCCACGAATATCATAATTTGAATAGTCTCATTACTTCAAAAAAATCCATTTACGTCTTTTCAAAAATAAAGAAAAGATTCTTTTGGTTCCTACATAATTTTTATGTATATGAATGCGAATATATATTCCTTTTTCTTCGTAAACAGTCTTCTTATTTACGATCAATATCTTCTGGAGTCTTTCTT